CCAAGTTCAACGTTAGCCAGATTAGTCAACATTTATATGTTTCGATGCAACAACAAGATGTTATTTGTAACAAGTAGTTTTGTTGGTTGGTTAATTGGTCACATTTTATTCATGAAATGGGTTGGATTGGTATTATTCTGGATACGGCAAAATCATTCTATTCGATCTAATAAGTACCTTGTGTCAGAATTGAGAAATTCTATGGCTCGAATTTTTAGTATTCTCTTATTTATCACCTGTGTCTACTATTTAGGCAGAATGCCGTCGCCTATTGTCACTAAGAAACTGAAACAAACCTCAGAAACAGAAGAAAGGGGAGAAAGTGAGGAAGAAAGCGATGTAGAAACAACTTCCGAAACGAAGGAGACTAAACAGGAACAAGAGGGATCCACCGAAGAAGACCCTTCCCTTTATTCGGAAGAAAAGGAGGATCTGGACAAAATAGATGAAACAGAAGAGATCCGAGTGAATGGAAAGGAAAAAACAAAGGATGAATTCCACTTTCAATTTAAAGAGACATCCTATAAAGATAGCCCAGTTTACGAAGATTCTTATCTTGATACCTATCAAGATAATTGGGAATTGAGAAGACTTAAAGAAGATAAAAATGAAAAGGCTTATTTCTGGTTTGAAAAACCTTTTGTTACTTTTCTTTTTGATTATAAAAGATGGAATCGTCCATCACGATATATAAAAAATAATCGATTTGAAAATGCTATACGAAATGAAATGTCACAATATTTTTTTTATACATGTCCAAGTGATGGAAAACAAATCATATCTTTTACATATCCACCTAGTTTATCGACTTTTTATGAAATGATAGACAAAAAAATGTCTTTGCATAGAACAGAAAAATTATCTCACGAAGACCAGTATAATTATTGGGTTTATACCAATGAACAAAAAAAGTACAACTTGAACAATGAGTTGATAAATAGAACAAAAGCTCTAGAAAAAGAAAAGGAATTTCTTGCTCTAGATGTACTCGAAAAAAGAAGCAGATTATGCAATGATGAAAATGAACAAGAATACTTGCCCAAAACGTATGACCCCTTTTTGAATGGACCATATCGTGGAACAATAAAAAAATGCTATTCAAATACAACTACAACCATAAATGGTTTAATCCCTTCTACGGATACGGAAGATTCCATAGAAATCTATTGGATAAATAAGATTTATGGACTACTTGCTAATAATTCTCATTATTCTAGAAAATTGAAAGATCAAAAGAATCCGCTTGATAGGGAATCATTAATGAATTATATTGGTAATTCCTTAACCTCAATCAATGAATTTTGTTTTGAACCCACATCTAATTTTCATTTGAAAAAATATTCTTTATTGACGGACCAAACAAGAATTGAGTTCGAAACTCGAGCAAAATCTTTGGAATTTCTATTCGATGTAATTACAACTGATCTAAATGATCAAACAATTAGAAATAAATCTAATGGAATAGAAGAAATCAGTAAAAAGGTTTTTCGATGGTCGTACAAATTGAGCGATGATTTGGAGGAAGAGGAGGAAGAAAATGACGAAGAATCTACGGAAGATCCAGAAATTCGTTCAAGAAAAGCCAAACGCGTAGTAATTTATACTGATAATGATCAGAATACCAATTCTATTATTACTACAAATAGTATTAATACTGATACTAGTGATCAAGCGGAAGAGGTGGCTTTGATACGTTACTCGCAACAATCTGATTATCGTCGGGATATAATCAAAGGCTCCATGCGTGCTCAAAGACGTAAAACAGTTATTTGGGAAATGTTTCAAGCAAATGTGCATTCCCCACTTTTCTTAGATCGAATAGACAAAACATTTTTTTTTTCTTCTTTTGATATCTATGAAATCATGAATCGTATTTTTAGGGGTTCGGTGAAGAAAGAACCAGAATTGCAAATTTTGCATTTTGAGCAGGAAGAGACAAGAGAAAAGGAGAAAAAAAACGAAGAGAAAAAAGAGGAAAAGGAACGGATAACAATATCAGAAACTTGGGATAGCATTATATTTGCTCAAACAATAAGAGGTTTAATGTTAGTAACCCAATCTTTTCTTAGAAAATACATTGTACTTCCTTCATTGATAATAGCTAAAAATATTGGCCGTATGCTATTATTCCAATTCCCCGAATGGTATGAAGATTTGAAAGATTGGAATAGAGAAATGCATGTTAAATGCACTTATAATGGTGTTCAATTATCAGAAACAGAATTTCCCAAAGATTGGTTAACAGACGGTATTCAGATAAAGATTCTATTTCCTTTCTGCCTTCAACCTTGGCGAAGATCTAAATCTAAAATAGGATCTCATCCTACAGATCAAATGAAAAAAAAAGGAAAAAAAGATAATTTTTGTTTTTTAACAGTTTGGGGAATGGAAGCGGAACTGCCTTTTGGAAGTCCACGAAAAAGACCTTCCTTTTTTGAACCTATTTATAAAGAACTCGAAAAAAAAATTAGGCAAGTAAAAAAAAAAATTTTTCAACTTCTAAAAGTTTCAAAAGAAAAAACAAAATGGATCATTAAAATAGTTCCAGTTATAAAACGAATAATGAAGGAAGTTGAAAAAGTAAACCCAATTTTCTTATTTGAATTGCGCAAGGTGAAAGTATATAAACCGGATGAAAATAGAAAGGATTACAAAAAAAATAATACAATTATTGGTGAATCGACCATTCAAATCCGATCTATGAATTGGACAAATTATTCACTCATAGAAAAAAAAATGAAAGATCTTTCTGATAGAGCAATCACAATCAGGAATCAAATAGAAGAAATCACAAAAGACAAGAAAAAAGTAGTTCTAACTTATGATGGTAAAAGATCGGAATCAGAGAAACATATTGAGCAGGTATTCAAAAGAAAAACTATCCGATTACTACGTAAATCACATTATTTTCTGAAATCTTTCATTGAAAAAATCTATAGAGATATCTTCCTATGCATGATTAATATTCCGAGAAAAAATTCACAACTTTTCTTTGAATCAACAAAAAAAAATTTTAATGAATCTATTTACAACGATGAAACAAATGAAGAAGGAATTGATGAAATAGATCAAAATACAATGAACTTTTTTTCCACTAAAAAAAAGTCGTTTTCTAATACTAATATTAGTAATAATAATTCAACAATTTATTACGACTTATCTTCCTTGTCCCAAGCATATGTATTTTTTAAATTATCACAAACCCAATTACTTAAAAAGTATCACTTGAAATCTCTACTTCAATATCACAGAACCTATCCTTTTATTAAGGATAAAATCAAGGATTATTGTATAACACGAGGAATATTTGATTCCAAATCAAGACATAAGAAAGTTGATAAGTCTGGAATAATTGAATGGAAAAACTGGTTAAAGGGTCATTATCAATACAATTTATCTCAGACCAAATGGGTCCGATTAGTACCACAAAAATGGCGAAATAGAATCAATCAACGTTGTACGATTCGAAAAAAAGACTCAATTAAATTGTATTCATATAAAAAAGAAAAAAACCAATTAATTCATTACGTGAAAGAAAATTACTATGCAGCGGATTCATTGAAAAGTCAAAAAGAAAAATTGAAAAAACACTACAGATATGATCTTTTATCACATGAATATATGAATTTAGGTCAAAAAATTCCATATAATTTCAATATACAAAAACCCGAATCATTTTATGTATTGGTAAGTACGGCTATTAGTGATTATCTAGAAGAAGGATATATTATTGATACCCATAAAAATCTAGATAGAAAATATTTTGACTGTAGAATTCTCTGTTTTTGTCTTAGAAAAAATATTGATATTGAGACCTGGATCGATAGACATATCGATACCAAAATCGATAAAAATACTAAGACTGACAAAAAAATAAAAAACCAATTGCAAAATAAAGATATTTTGTCTCTCACAATTGATCAAGAAATCAATCAATCCAATAAAAAAAAACACTTTTTTGATTGGATGGGAATGAATCAAGAAAGTGTTTATCGTAGCGTAGCAAATCTAGAACCTTGGTTCTTTCCAGAATTTGTGCTACTTTTTGATACATATAAGATTAAACCATGGATTATACCAATCAAATTGCTTCTTTTAAATTCTTCTATTTATGAAAAAAAAAGTCAAAGTAAAACCATCAACATAAATAAAAAAAAATATCTTAAATTGGAAAATTCCAACCAACAAAAAAACGAACAACAGACCCAAGTAAATTTTAGATCATATCTACGAAAAGAAAACAAAAAAAAATATATAGAAGAAGATTATGTGAGATCAGACCTTAAAAAAGGAAAAAAAAAAAAACAATCCAAGAAAAGCAAGGAAGCAGAACTGGATTTCTTCCTTAAAAAATATTTCCTTTTTCAATTAAGATGGGATGACTCCTTGAATCAAAGAATGATCAATAATATCAAGGTCTATTGCCTCTTACTTAGACTGATAAATCCAAAGGAAATTGCTATATCCTCGATTCAAAGAGGAGAGATGCATCTGGATGTAATGCTGATTCAGAAAGATCTAGCTCTTCCACAATTAATAAAAAAAGGAATATTGATTATCGAACCAATTCGTCTATCTATAAAAAGGGATGGAAAATTTCTTCTCTATCAAACAATAAGTATCTCATTGGGCGAGAAGAATAAGTACCAAACTAAAACTAATAAAAAATGCATAAAAGAAAAAAATGTTGATAAGAATAATTTTGATAAATCCATTACACCATATGACAATATGGTTGTAAATGGAAACACAAATTATTATGATTTCCTTGTTCCTGAACATATTCTATCTCCTAGACGTCGTAGAGAATTGAGAATTTTTATTTGTTTCAATTCTCATAATTGGAATGGTATGGAGAGAAATCCATTATTTTGCAATGAAAACAACATAAGAAACTCTGGAAAATTTTTTAATGAAGACAAGTATTTTAATACAGATGTAAATAAATTCATTAAATGCAAATTTATTCTTTGGCCCAATTACCGATTAGAAGATTTAGCTTGTATGAATCGCTATTGGTTTGATACCAATAATGGCAGTCGTTTCAATATGTTAAGGATACATATGTATCCACGATTTAGAATTACTTAAGAATTACTTAATTAATTAATTTAATTAATTACGAAATACTATATTTTCGATATCATATCTGTATATCTACATCCCGTGCTATTTTCGGTATATGAGAACTGAAAGATATACGCATATACTATATTAATTAGATTTCGGTAAATAATACTGATTTAATGGTGTATCAATTCAATTGAATATAGGAATAAAAAATCAGTACAATTTTTTTTAGATAGAAATCCATTTTTTCTTTCCTTAATGTAGAAAAGTATTATCCTTTTCTATCCAAATCCAATTTTCAATTTGATTTGGATAAAATAAAAAAGTAGTATATGAATAAATCCAAATTTTGCTGTACTCGATTAAAATAACTGGCATATAATTATTATTTTTATTTCTTCTGATCGTAAAAATCCATGAAAAAGAAAGAAAAAGATAGATAAATTTTTTTATGGTCAAAAATTCATTCATTTCAATTATTCCACAAGAAGAAAAAGACGAAAACAAGAACAAGGGTTCCGTTGAATTTCAAGTATTCAGTTTTACCAATAAGATACGGAGACTTACTTCCCATTTGCAATTGCACAAAAAAGATTTTTTATCGCAAAGGGGTCTACGAAAAATTCTGGGAAAACGACAACGGTTGCTAGCTTATTTGTCAAAGAAAAATAGAGTACGTTATAAGAAATTAATTGGTCAGTTGGATATTCGAGAGCCAAAAACTCGTTAATTTAATCGTTTGAATTTTTTAAGTAGTATTCAATTTTGCATTTTGATGAGCCTTATTTTGAGGAATTCATGAAATAATGAATTAAGGAAAAAAAAGATATGACTGTACCGGTTACAAGAAAAGATTTAATGATAGTCAATATGGGTCCTCAGCACCCATCAATGCATGGTGTTCTTCGACTGATCGTTACTCTTGATGGTGAAGATGTTATTGACTGTGAACCTATATTGGGCTATTTACATAGGGGAATGGAAAAAATAGCGGAAAACCGAACAATTATACAATATCTACCCTATGTCACACGGTGGGATTATTTAGCTACTATGTTCACAGAGGCAATAACCGTAAATGCACCAGAACAATTGGAAAATGTTCAAGTACCTCAAAGAGCCAGCTATATCAGAGTGATTATGCTGGAATTGAGCCGTATAGCTTCTCATTTGTTATGGCTTGGACCTTTTATGGCGGATATCGGTGCACAGACTCCTTTTTTCTATATTTTCAGAGAAAGAGAATTGCTATATGATCTATTCGAAGCCGCCACAGGTATGCGAATGATGCATAATTATTTTCGCATCGGAGGAGTAGCTGCTGATCTACCTTATGGATGGATAGATAAATGTTTAGATTTCTGCGATTATTCTTTAACAGGAGTTGATGAATATCAAAAACTTATTACACGGAATCCCATTTTTTTGGAACGAGTTGAAGGAGTGGGCATTATTGGTGGAGAAGAAGCAGTAAATTGGGGTTTATCAGGACCGATGTTACGAGCTTCTGGAATCCCATGGGATCTTCGTAAAATTGATTATTATGAGTGTTACAATGAATTCAATTGGGAAGTCCAATGGCAAAAAGAAGGGGATTCATTAGCTCGTTATTTAGTACGAATCGGCGAAATGAGAGAATCCATAAAAATTATTCAGCAGGCTCTAGAAGGAATTCCTGGAGGACCCTATGAGAATTTAGAAGTCCGACGCTTTGATAGAGCAAAGAATTCCGAATGGAATGATTTTGAATATAGATTTATTAGTAAAAAACCTTCACCCAATTTTGAATTGTCGAAACAAGAACTTTATGTAAGAGTAGAGGCTCCAAAAGGAGAATTAGGAATTTATTTGATAGGAGATAATAGCGTTTTTCCCTGGAGATGGAAAATTCGTCCACCGGGTTTTATTAATTTGCAAATTCTTCCTCAGCTAGTTAAAAGAATGAAATTGGCTGATATCATGACAATATTAGGTAGTATAGATATCATTATGGGAGAAGTTGATCGTTGAAATGATAATTGATACGACAGAAGTACAAACTATCAATTCTTTTTTTACATCGGAATTTTTAAAAGAAACCTATGGATTGATATGGATTGTACCCATTTTGACCCTTATATTGGGAATCACAATAGGAGTACTAGTAATTGTGTGGTTAGAAAGAGAAATTTCTGCAGCTATACAACAACGTATTGGGCCTGAATATGCTGGCCCGTTGGGAATTCTTCAAGCTCTAGCAGATGGGACTAAACTACTTTTTAAAGAGGACCTTCTCCCATCTCGAGGAGATATTCGTTTGTTTAGTGTCGGACCGGCTATAGCGGTCATATCAGTTCTACTAAGTTATTTAGTAATTCCTTTTGGGTATCGTCTTGTTTTAGCCGATCTCAGTATAGGTGTTTTTTTATGGATCGCCATTTCCAGTATTGCCCCTATTGGCCTTCTTATGTCAGGATATGGGTCGAATAATAAATATTCCTTTTCAGGTGGTCTACGAGCTGCTGCTCAATCTATTAGTTATGAAATACCATTAACTCTATGTGTGTTATCAATATCTCTACGTGTGATTCGTTGTAATATGAACTTTTACCTCTCTTCTAGAAATAAAAGAAAAAAGAAAGAGGTTCCATGTATTGAATAGAAATTTGCATTTTTCTATTCAGCATTTGGGTTGCTGAGTTAAACCAGATAGTTATATGAGTGAAATAAAACAGCTTATAAGTTTGTAGTAAGAAGAAAAAATCTCATTCCCTATGTACAAGAATAACGTTGAAGTAAACATAAGCAGTGTAAACTGTTTACCCCAAGATTGAGATTTTTTGATTAGTCATCATATCTTGAAGCGGGCCCAAACAAAAGATCAACTGTATAGAGTTTCTACGACTTTCTCGTATTTATTACTATACTAGGGATCAATCAAAAGTCAGTGGGCGGTTAGGAACACCAAGGTACACAAAAGATTAGTAATGGAGATAATGCAAAGTATAAAAAAAAGTATTTATGCATAAACAGAATCATAATATGACAAGGACTTGAAATTGGTAGAAATGATCAAGTAGTACTTCCCTATGATTCCGATCTAGAGTATGCTCCTATTCACTGGTTAAAGAAATAACTATCAAAAACGAATTAATCCTTTATTTTTTTTTTAAGCACCCTCCTCTGAGAGAGAAGAATAGGAAAAAAGAAATGGAATGCAATAATGGAATGAATAATAAAAAAAACGACCTTTATTTATTCTTCCTTTCCCCATCCATATTCATACATATGGAATTCTTATCATGATTTATGAACTAATCAAATGCCTAATTCTTTCCATTTATTAATTGATATAACGAGTATTTTATTGAAAGATTAAGTTATTACCCAACAAATCAAAATTTTCATTATAAAGGATGAGATCAATTCGGAAGCTCTTTTTTTTCTTATTCTAGCAGACAGAATTCCATTGGTCTAATTTAGGACTTTCCAATGTATCTTTATTCTATCTACCTCTAAAAAAGGCGATAATAATGAAACCAGTCCTTACATTTTTTTGTGGCCATAGAGGAGCCGTATGAAGCTGAGGTCTCATGTACGGTTTTGGAATAGCGATGGGAACAGTGATGTTATTATCGACTATGATTATCTAATAGTTCAAGTACAGTTGATATAGTTGAAGCACAGTCAAAATATGGTTTTTGGGGGTGGAATCTTTGGCGTCAGCCTATAGGGTTTATAGTTTTTATAATTTCTTCTCTAGCCGAATGTGAGAGATTGCCTTTTGATTTACCAGAGGCGGAGGAGGAATTAGTAGCAGGTTATCAAACCGAATATTCGGGTATAAAATACGCTTTATTTTATCTTGCTTCTTACCTAAATTTATTAGTTTCTTCATTATTTGTAACAGTTCTTTACTTAGGTGGGTGGAATTTTTCTATTCCGTACATATCCATTCCTGAACTTTTCGGAATAAATAAAATGGCAGGAATTTTTGGAATGACAATTGGTATTTTTATTACATTAACTAAAGCTTATTTGTTTCTCTTCATTTCTATCACAACAAGATGGACTTTACCTAGGATGAGAATGGACCAGTTATTAAATCTGGGATGGAAATTTCTTTTACCAATTTCTCTAGGTAATCTGTTATTAACAACTTCTTCCCAACTTGTTTCACTATAAATAACCGAATACGCTAACAATTTTTGAGGTTCATAACCTCTTTCAAACAAGAGAAAGAAACATCAATTTATTCATGGATATCTACAATATGTTCCCTATGGTAACTGGGTTCATGAATTATGGTCAACAAACCATACGAGCTGCAAGGTACATTGGTCAAAGTTTCATAATTACCTTATCCCATACAAATCGTTTACCTGTAACTATTCAATATCCTTATGAAAAATCGATCACAACAGAACGTTTCCGGGGTCGAATCCACTTTGAATTTGATAAATGTATTGCTTGTGAAGTATGTGTTCGTGTATGCCCGATAGATCTACCCGTTGTAGATTGGAGATTTGAAAAAGATATTAAAAAGAAACAATTGCTTAATTATAGTATTGATTTCGGAGTTTGTATTTTTTGTGGTAACTGTGTCGAGTATTGTCCAACAAATTGTTTATCAATGACTGAAGAATATGAACTTTCCACTTATGATCGTCACGAATTGAATTATAATCAAATTGCTTTGGGTCGGTTACCAATTTCAATAATTGGAGATTACACAATTCAAACAGTTATGAATTCGACTCAAAGCAAAATAGACAAAGATAAACCTTTTGATTCAAGAACGATTACCAATTACTAAGATTTTGTTTTGATATAAAATTAAAGATCCAAGTTTTTTATTTTGGTTAGTCAGTAATTACAAATAAAAATTAATAACTATTGATTGCTGAGAACGACTGTTTAATTTAAACTGAGAATATATTTTTTGTGATGTGATGATTTCGAAATAGAGAATTTAAACCATGATTCTAAATACTCTTTTCTTTTTTCTTTCGGATAAAAAACAGGGATTGGCCCTATAATTTTATCTATATCTACATTAATCCAGATAAAATGGAATACAATTATAAATGTATCATATACTATATTCTATATACGAAAAAAAATAGGGTAACCCCTTTCCCTTTCCTGGACCATTTAGTAAGGTCATGAAATATTTCAAGTTATTTATTTGCTATTTTATACATAATGGATTTACCTGGACCAATACATGATATTCTTGTGGTATTTTTGGGATTAGTTCTTGTATTAGGGGGTCTAGGGGTAGTATTACTTACCAATCCAATTTATTCTGCCTTTTCGTTGGGATTGGTTCTTGTTTGTATATCCTTATTCTATATTTTATCGAACGCCTATTTTGTAGCTGCCGCACAGCTCCTTATTTATGTGGGAGCCATAAATGTCTTGATCATATTTGCTGTAATGTTCATGAATGGTTCAGAATATTCCAAAGATTCCTATCTTTGGACCATTGGAGATGGGGGCACTTCGCTGATTTGTACAACTATTCTTTTTTCACTAATTACTACTATCCCAGATACGTCATGGTACGGAATTATTTGGACTACAAGATCAAACCAAATTATCGAACAGGACCTAATAAATAATGTTCAACAAATTGGGATTCATTTATCAACGGATTTTTATCTTCCGTTTGAACTTGTTTCTATAATTCTTTTAGTTTCCTTGATAGGTGCAATTACTATGGCTCGGCAATAATAAAGACTTAGAGTGATTCAAAATTCGTAGAATTTTTAGTTAAATCTATCTACCGCTAATACTTTCTTTTATTGTGTAATTGTTCTATTTTAATCAATAGAATTGGTTGAATTGTTCTTCATATTGAAATGAATTGAGATTGATAAGGAGTTAGTCAATGATGTTTGAGCATGTACTTTTTTTGAGTGTCTATTTATTTTCTATCGGTATCTATGGATTGATCACAAGTCGAAACATGGTTAGAGCACTTATGTGTCTTGAACTTATACTAAATTCGGTTAATATCAATCTCGTAACATTTTCTGATATATTTGATAGTCGTCAATTAAAAGGAGACATTTTCTCAATCTTTATTATAGCCATTGCAGCTGCTGAAGCAGCTATTGGGCTAGCTATTGTTTCGTCAATCCATCGTAATAGAAAATCAACTCGTATCAATCAATCTAATTTGTTGAATAATTAGTCATAATCATCATATAAATAAAATAAAAGCACATAAAAAAAATAATATATTAATATAAAAATTTACCTATATTTAGTTAACTATTATATATAATATAATTATATATAATATAATTATAATATAATGATAATATATTATTAAATGATAATATATTATTAATATAATTATAATAATATTATATTAATATAATAATAACATTATTATAATTATATAAAAAATAATAATTATATAAAAAAAAATAAAATAATATAAATAATATAAATATACATATTTAAATATACATAAATTTAAATATACATAAATGTAATATAAAAATAAATATAAAAAAATTTAATATATTTATTTAATAGATTTATATATTATTTAATAGATTTATATATAAATAATTAATATATAATAAAATAATAAAAATATATATATTCAATATATAAATAATCTAATTAGATTAGAATTTATAAATAATATAAATATTATTATTATTGGATTATTGGATTGAATTTATTATGTTCATATTGAAATAAATATAAATATTGAAATAAGGATGAACAACTTGTTGACCAATTTCAACAATTCACATATGCAACTCGTATAATCATGATTATTGAAACGTAAATCAAAGTCTCTTGGCCTTTTCTCATAAACAGATTAAGAAATATATTGATTGTTAAAATTTTGATAAACCACTGCTTCGTCTGGTGTCTACAATATATATATGATTCATTTACTATTAATTTGTAATTTCACCAGATCGCAAATTTTTTATGTTAAAAACTGAAATTTCTAGATTCAATGTCACATTCAGTAAAAATTTATGATACATGTATAGGGTGTACTCAATGTGTACGAGCTTGCCCCACAGATGTATTGGAAATGATACCTTGGGACGGATGTAAAGCCAAACAAATTGCTTCCGCGCCAAGAACCGAGGACTGTGTAGGTTGTAAAAGATGTGAATCCGCCTGCCCAACAGATTTTTTGAGTGTTCGTGTTTATTTAGGACCTGAAACAACTCGCAGCATGGCTCTATCTTATTGATACGTTACAAAAAACTCCACTTGAATCATTTGATTCCTCTTTACCGATAAAAGCCCGTACTCGATAAAATTAATTATTTCGAGCACGGGCTCCTTCTGGTCAAAACGTATCTTGTCTTTATCACGAGTTATTTTCCTTGGTTAACAATACTTGTTGTTTTGCCGATATTTGCGGGTTCTTTAATTTTCTTTTTCCCTCATAGAGGGAATAAGATGTA